CTACTGTGTTACAAAATTTCATTTTTGCCAAGGATCCAATCAACGGAATGATTGGAACTATTGTATCGAGTTTTTTCATAGTATTATCTATTAGAAATGAATTTTCTAGCATTTGACTCCGTACCACTGAAGGCTTTAGTCGTATACTTGAAAGATAACCCAAAAAGTCGATAGACTGCTTGGATAATAGATTTATATAGATCTTTTCTGGCTGAAACCACACATAAAAATAACATTGGCATAAATTGATAAAATAATATTTCCATTTTTTCATCAGAAGAGGCGTATCCTTTGAAGCCAGAATGGATTTTCCTTGATATCTAACATAATGTATGAAAGAATCCTTGAACAAGTCTAGGATGGCCTGAAAATCATTAACACAGACTTCTGCAAAATGTTCTATTTTTCCATAGAAATCTATTCGTTCAAGAAGAACCCAAGAAAATGTTGATCGTAAATGACAAGATTTGTTACGGAGAAAAAAGAAGATGTATTCATATTCATATACATGAGAATTATATAGGAACAAGAAAAATCTTGAATTTGTTTTTGCAAAAACGGAAATGGATTTCTTTGAAATAAGAAGACTGTTCCAATTCCAATACTCGTGAAGAAAGAGTCGTAATAAATGTAAGGAAGAAGGATCTTTTACCGAGTAGCGAAGAGTTTGAACCAATTTTTCTATATGGATGGGGTAAGGTATTAGTCCATCTGACACATAATTTAAATGTGGAATTTTGTCCTCTAAAAAAGGAAATATTAAATGAATAGATCGTAAATTCTGAGATTTGACTATTTTTGACCTTTCTAAAGAGAATACTAATCGTAGGGAAAATGGAATTTCCACAATGACCGCAAACCCTTCTGATATCATTTGAGAATAAAAGTTATTATTGTACCTAATAAATCGATTTTGGTTAGAACCATTAGCAAAAAGAATCAAATGATTCTGTTGATACATTCGAGTAATTACACGTTTTACAATTAGTAAATTAAATTTATTGTAATAACCTACATTTTCCAACAAAATAGATCTATTTAAACCATGATCATAAGCAAGTGTATAAATATACTCCCGAAAGATAAGTGGGTATAAGAAGTCATTTTTTCGAGATCTATCTAGTTCTAAATATCTTTGATACGCCTCCATTTTCAGTTTCAATTCGATTTGATTGAAGCAAGGATAGGGGATTTATTGGGTTATTAAATGATACATAGTGCGATACAGTAAAAACAAAGTAGTATAATAAGAATAGATACCTCGAAAAGGGTAAACTCATCAATGAATCTCTAGCCTATCTTTCTTCCATCTAATTTTTTGATTTATTATAGCAATGGTTAGAAATCCTTTACTTTTTCAAGCCAATCGCTCTTTTGATTTTGGCACAAATCCCCTTTATCAATATACTCTTTCTTCTACACATTTCTCTCCCCCTCATAGTGGAGAATAGCTAATAGTTAGGACTCATTAAAAAAAATCTGCTCATGGAAAGTCCTTTCTCACATCAGACACTAATAATTTTTAACGGCTAATTAGATCGGATAATCATTCAAATTAAGAACGTAAGCTCGTTACTTTTTGTTTCCCTATAATTTGAGCCATAGTGCCCTATCCATTTATTTACTTGACCCAACTTTGAATTCATTTTTTATCTTTCGCACCAACAATTTTGGGATCCATCCGGTAAGGACGAAATATTCTCAGAATTCTCCATTGATACGACATGCTTTTTTTTCCACTCATTCCTTTCAGGATCAGTCGTGGTCTTACAAACTATACTGATGATATGGACGAAGCCCTTTCTTCATACAAATGCGTAAAAGATGTTAGTCGCACTTAAAAGCCGAGTACTCTACCATTGAGTTAGCAACCCCCAATACCCCCCAAAAAATTAGGTATGTAGATACAATCGGGATTAAGATAAATAAAGAGATTAAGTCACATGATAGAATCAAAACATTAAACTAGCAAGAAATGAACAAGAAAAAAAGAAATAAAATCTACAAATTTTTAATCAATTCTGAACATAAAAAAAAAAAAAAAGAAATAATTGATTAACTGAAAATCGAAGAAATTCTCAAATAAATATAAATCAAATAAAAATATAGATAAAGTCAAAATTGAATGCCCATTCCTTGTCTTTTATGCGAGTCATTCTTTATTATATTTATCTTTATTATATTTAGATTATATTTAGGTATTCTATTTTATTTTATATTTTATTTAATTTATTATCTATAATAGATTATATTATCTTATGCATTTTTTCTATAACAATACTTTTTTATCTTTATATATAAATATAAAATTTTTTTATAGATATAGATTTTTTTCAATAAAAAAAAGACTTTTGTATCACGGAAAATCCAACAAATCTATCATTTGAATGAAAATGAAGAAAAAAACAAGAAAACCTATAGAACTGCGATAAATAGATCCATGAATAAGATCCAGTTACCCAGATCGGATTGTATTTATTTGATACACTGTTGTCAATATGAATGTGTTGAAAAAAAAAATAAACAATGGATAAAAAAAGAATTAATTCAATTTCAAGAAAATATATATATAATAAATAAATTTCCTAATTTACATTTACAAAATTTCATATTTATTAAATTCTAATCTAATATAGTTAGAATAAAAACTAAGGACTTGTATTGGATTGGCACTTTATAGAGAATATCCGCATAGATAGAAACAAAAAAGCTATGGGTAGAAGAATAAATTAAAGAAGAATTAGGAAAAAATTCTCGGGTTTATTTTATACAATCAATATAAATCAATATAAATAAACTAAGAATAAATAAACTAAGACAGGATAATCTCTTTTTTTATTTGTTAATAGAGTTCCAGCGAAAACCAACTCATTGAAAGTAATGGTAACGAAAACCAACTCATTGAAAATAATGGTAAACTTTTTTATCTCGAAACCAAATTACTTTATTTATATTCACTTGATTTTTTCTATCCATCTTAATTTTATATCAATTTCTAGCAAATCACTTCAAGTTATATCAAGAAGATTAAAATATAAGTCTGAATAGAGAAAGAAAAGGGATAGTAAAAAAAGGGTTATACTAAACTGGATATGTATATGAGTTACCAACATTGGTATTTCATTAAGTAAATTGTCTTTGATTAAAGCGAAGTTCTGTAAAAAACCCCGCCTTCTTAAAAAAATCATGAACAGTTCCTGTGGGTTGAGCGTTTTTTTCAAGGAAATAAAGAATAGCAGGAACATTTAAATAAGTTTGATTTTTTATCGGACCATAAAAACCCCCTTTCCGAAGATTTCTTCCTTCCCTTCGAGATCGAACATCAATTGCAACGATTCGATAAACAACTCATTGGGATAGAGGTGGATAACCCCCCTAGAAAGGTATAAGAAGTTTTCTCCTCGTACAACTCGAGAAAAATGATTCGAAGTTCTCGCTATGTATAAAATTAGAATGTCAAATAGATCCATAAAATCATCAAATCAATTAGATTACGTTTAAATCTTTTTTTTTGGCAAAAAAAAGCATTCGTACCTCCTTAACTCAAGTTGAATAAAGCTCAAACGAGACTCTTGAAGCATTTCATGTATTGAGCGATCTCTAATCCCTTTTCTTTTTGTTTGTCTCCTTTAGGATCTATTTTAATTCTTTACTCTGATTTAATATTGTTGAAACAATTGAAAAGGATATTTGCTTGTTCCAGGATTCTTTATCTTTGCACTGACTCATTAGGTTTAGACATTAGTTCGGCGATCTTTAATCGTTTCAAAATGGCAGCATACCACTTTTTGCGATTTCTTTCTATCAAAGAATCAAACTAAAGATTGATTCCTGCATAATACACTTTTTTTGATCAAAAGAATTTTGCCAATTCCAACAAATTTGAGTCTTGGATTTGAAACTTGCTCGAATTAGATCCTTTCAATATCGAAAATAGACTTACGAAGTTGTTCCAACTTATTGATTGGCACTAACCACCTTAGAGTCTTGACCTAAGAAAAAATCAATACTTTCTACTCGAACTCCCTCATGTACTATTTACATTATAACCCAACAAAAGTAAGGGTTGTAATGTATAACAGAACAAACAATGTCGAGCCAAGAACACCTTTATTCCTCTATACTATCTAATAGGGCGGATGGAAGAATCCACAACCGATCATGTCTTTCAAGTCACACCTTACTTTCTACCCCATTGTTTCAAACAAAGTTTTACCATAACATTCCTTGAGTTTTGAACCAGTATGCAATTGATTCAATTATGAAATCGTGAATAGTCATTGGCTCGGCCGGTATATAGTAATCTAGATTTTTAACTTCTATCAGGTAGGAAAAAAAGTAGAAGGAGTTCAATTTAATCCCTTTTTTATTATAATTTTATTATAATTATATGAATTTTTTTTATTATAATTATATGAATTATAGAAATATCTTTTGATTTATAATAAGACGAAGAGATAAGGTCTTTGAAAATCTTCATCTTATTGTGACTCAATACGATAGATTCGCCAATCCCCCAAGCCTTTGAGTGCCAAAACAAAAACTTATAAAAAATCATTAAAAAGATTTAATTGAAAAATTGACCATTTTGATCTCATTATTTGATCATTATTTGAATACAATTTCACAGTAAGAATCACATTTTATCATCATAAGAGAGATGAATCCCCCCATTCAGATTCGGATTAAATCATCAACTATTTAAAACAAATAGATAGAAATCTATTTTCTTGTTTTTTTTTAGTGGAGTCATGTATAAAGGTATAAAAGGACTGATGTAAAGAAAGCCTTAAGTTCGTATTCTTTTATACTGATTGATAAAATAAGAATCGAAATATTAAGCTGTCTCTATAGCTATCAAATCCATTAGATAGATTAAACAATTTTCATTGGAATTAATTATGAATATTTAATGGTAAATCTTTACCATTAACTAAGGGTAGATAGATTCATAATTTTTCATTAAAGGCAAAAGACATAATATCTGAAAACCGAGGTTAGTTAAAAGAAAATCCAGGTGTTACATATCTAATTTCTTTGTTTGAGAATTAGATTTGAGCAAACACAGGCATTGAAATTGATATCTTCCATTGTCAATTAATTCCTATCGACTTCCCAAATTATATGGAGGATATAAATCCAACAAGTAACAAGGAAGGTTCCTATCTTATTCTTATTAGACGCGAGATTCTATAGGTACAAAGCAAAAAAGTCTAGATAAAAAGGTCTAGATTAAGTCATTGTTTCCTATTTTTTTTTTACCCTAAATCGGCTTAAGATACTTATGATTGAATAAAAAATATGCATCATTGAAATTTCAAATACGTGTGGGATGTAAGACTTTTATTTTCTAAATAACGAACGTAAATATGAAGAAGATAAAGATATGATGAAAAGCCCGTCTGGCTTTTTTGAATTCAAATTCTTTTGATCTATGTTTCCATCTTTCCTGAAAAAAAAACTAGATTAAATTCCATCTACGTATTATTTTAATACGATAAAATTTGTGAAAAAGATATGATTCTGAAAAAAGTCATTAAAAATTTAGAAAAATTGAGAATTGCATTTATTATACTCGTACTAAAATGGAAGGTTATTCAAAAAGGCAATCTTTGAATTTGAATAGGTATACTCTGGGACGGAAGGATTCGAACCTCCGAATAGCGGGACCAAAACCCGTTGCCTTACCACTTGGCCACGCCCCATTTATATTTCTATTCAACACTAATAAAAACTAATATTGGTATTGGTTCTTCGTCAATTCTCGCCAAAATATCTATATCTCTGACATATATTAGCTTGTTATTCAGATTTGAATATGTGGAGATATAGAATTAAACTGAATTTATTGATCATAATATATAATTCAATTAAGATATTGTATGAAAATATGATTGCTTCTATTCTTTTTTGATTTGAGAATTGGTGAGAATTGGAGGATTTTTGATTGGGTGAGTTTTAAGAAGAGTTTTTTGTCTACCTTACTTGATTTTATATCCATTTTATATCAAAAATATATTACTAACTCATTCAAAATACAATTATATTATCTTCAAGAACAAAAAGTTTCTTATGCTTAATATTTTTAGTTTGATTTTTATCTGTCTTCATTCTGCCCTTTATTCAAGCAGTTTTTTCTTCACAAAATTGCCCGAAGCCTACGCTTTTTTGAACCCGATCGTAGATGTTATGCCAGTAATCCCTGTGCTCTTTTTTCTACTAGCCTTTGTTTGGCAAGCTGCTGTAAGTTTTCGATGAAATCTTTAAGACTGTCCTAGAAAAATTCATGATTTATTCAAAAATCAAACTCTATCAATTGATAAAATTAGATAAGTCTTATAGCATAAGCCCTCAATTCAAACATTGAATTTATTGTATAGACGCGACAAAGCTGGATCAACTCATTTCCTCATTCTGAATTTTTATTACAAATGTGAATTTATAAAATCCAAATTCTTTTTGATTTCTAGAAATCATTCCTTGGTATCAAAATAGGATATATGGTATAAAAATAGAGAATCTATTTCCTTTTTTTTTCCAAACCAAAAAAGATCTTGGAGATTGTATAATGCTTACTCTCAAACTTTTTGTTTATACAGTAGTGATATTCTTTGTTTCTCTCTTCATCTTCGGATTTTTATCTAATGATCCAGGTCGTAATCCTGGGCGTGAAGAATAAGAAGAATAAAAAGTAAGGGTTTTCTTTACTTGCTTTAGTTTTTTTTAAGTAAATATTCTTAGCATTTTATCTATTCTAGATTATCTATTCTATCTATTTAACTCTGTAAATAAAGCATAAAGCAAAAAGGTTCAAGAAATTTGAAAGATAAAAAAAAACACAAAATCATCCATCAACGGAACCGGAAAGAGAGGGATTCGAACCCTCGGTACGAATAACTCGTACAGCGGATTAGCAATCCGACGCTTTAGTCCACTCAGCCATCTCTCCTAATTGAAAAAGGCTAATTACTATACTTACATTACACAACAGGTAAGGCTTGAAAAAAAAAGCCTTTATTTTTATTTTTATCTTTCTTGATTCCTTTCGTTCGTAATTGCTTTATTTCGTTATAACTTTTTTTTGAAATAGTTTTATTTAATTTTAAAAAATATTACTATATGAAAAAATATGAAAAAGTTTTATAAAGGGGGTTTCGTATAAAAATCAAAGGTTTAGTATATAACATATTTAGTATAATAATATACAACAAAAATATACGTATATATAAAACTTACATCAGCAATTCTCCCAATTTCATTTAGATAATTTCATTTATAGAAAGTAAAGGTTAGAAAACTAAAAAGGCATCTCCAACTCAATATTCCAATCAACCAATCAATATATTAATCAAGATTATTTCTATATATTGTATCTATATTTTGTATATTGATTGATATATAATATTATTAATAGATTATAATTATCTATTTTTTTATATATTTTAATTAATAATTAATAAAAAAATAGATAATATTTATAAAATGTTACCTTTTAAGATT